TCGCTTTAGTCACTGATCCAATCAGAGGAATAATTGGGACTAGGGTCTCGAATTTATTAATAGAAGTATCTATTAGAAATGAATTCTCTAGCATTTGAATCCTTACCACCGAAGTGTTTAGTCGTACACTTGAAAGATAGCCCAGAAAATATAAGGAATGATTGTATAATTGGTTTATATGGATCCTGTCCGGTAGAGACCACAAGTAAAAATGACATTGCCAAAAATGGACAAGGTGAGATTTCCATTTCTTCATCAGAAGATGAGTCCCCTTTGAAGCCAGAATGGATTTTCCTTGATATCTGACATAATGCATGAAAGGGTCCTTGAACAACCATAGGGTCTTCTGAAAATCATTACGAAGCACTACTACAAGATGTTCTATTTTTCCATAGAAATGTGTTCGCTCAAGAAAAGTTCCAGAGGATGTTGATCGTAAATGAGAAGATTGTTTACGGAGAAACACTAATACAGATTCACATTCATATACATAAGAATTATATAGTAACAAGAAGAATCTTTGATTCTCTTTTGAAAAAAGAGAAATGGATTTCTTTGGAGTAATGAGACTATTCGAATTACGATACTCGTGGAGAAAGAATCGCAATAAATGCAAAGAGGGGGCATCTTGTATCCAGCAGTGAAGGGTTTGAACCAAGATTTCCAGATGGATGGGATGAGGTATTAGTATATCTGACACATGATTTAAATGTGATAATTTGTCCTCGAAAAAGGGAAATATTGAATGAATAGATCGTAAATTATGAGATTTTGCTATTTCTTTTTCTTCTAGGGAAGATACTAATCGCAGCGAGAATGGAATTTCCATAATGACTGCAAAACCCTCTGATACCATTTGAAAATACAAATTCTTGTTGTGCCCAACGAAAATAGATTCGTTGGAATCATTAACCGAAAGAATCAAATGATTCTGTTGATGCATTCGAGTAATTAAACGTTTCACAATTAGTGAACTGGATTTATTGTCATAACCGAAATTTTCCATAGGTTCGTAAAAAATCGATCCATTTAAACCATGATCATGAGCAAGTGCGTAGATATACTCCTGAAATAGAAGCGGATATAGGAAGTGTTGTTGCCTAGATCTATCTATTTCTAAATATCCTTGTAATTCCTCCATTTGAAATTATACAAAGGCACGGGGGATTTCTTGGGTTATCAAATGATACATAGTGCGATACGGTCAGAACAGGGTATATAGTAAGAAAAGAATAGATACCCCGGAGACGGGGAGTCCAATGAACGGATCCTCTCTCTTTCCATCCAATTTGTTTGTGTTCGTTATAGTTACAAGAGATGGTTAGAAATCCTTTATTTTTGCAACCCGATCGCTCTTTTGACTTTGGAAGAAATTCTCTTTATCAGTATACCGTTTCTTCTACACATTCGTCTCCCCTCCATAATAGAGAAAGAATAGTTAATAGTTAGGATTCATGAAAAAAAAAAAAGGAATCGATGATCCACTCACAGGAGAACCCTTTCCCGCATCAGGCACTAATCTATTTTTAACGTCTAATTAGATCGGGTAATCATTCGAATTATGAACCGAGCTCGTTGCTTTTGGTTTCCTTATAATTGGAGCCATTAGGGCTCTATCCATTTATTCACTCGACCAAACTGTGAATTGATTTGGTACCGTTCCAAGAATCAAAACAAGATTTTCTACCGACCCAGGAAGTATTCTCAGAGTTCTCCATTGATACGACATGCTGTTTTTTCCATTCATTCCCTTTCAGGATCAGTCGTGGTCTTACAAACCATACCAATGGTATGGACGAATCTGTTGCTTCATCCAAATGTGTAAAAGATCCTAGCCGCACTTAAAAGCCGAGTACTCTACCGTTGAGTTAGCAACCCGTATAAATATGGTGTGTAGATACGATCGGAATCAAAAAAAAAATAAATAAAGAGATTGGATTGCCCTACCCCATCAAAACATTGAACTAGCAACAAATCTAAAAGAAACATTTGATGATCAATTATGAACATCAAAATGTTCAGATCAGATTCAAATACAACGGATTCACGGATAAATATAGATAGATGTAAAAATTTGTGGACCCTCGATCATTTTTTTTTCATTATCTTAAGAAGATACTTCTTGTGTCACAGTGAATCCGGCGAACCTAGTGAAGTAAAGAAACAAACTTATGGGACATAGATAAATAGATCTATTTATCCACGATCGAATTATATTTGATCGATACACCATTGTCAATATAAATTGAATTTTGAGAAAAAAAAAAAATGAAATAAAGAAAATAAAGACTTGTGTTGGATTGGCACTACATAGATAAGAAATGAAGTGTGTGGGGGGGAATAAATAAAGAAGAAGTAGGAAAAAAATCTCTGGTTTTCAATAGAAGTACAAACAATAGCAAGATTGATCCCTTATTTATTCGTAAAGTCCCAACGAAAACCATCTGATTGATGGCAATCCCCCCAATTGCCAGTTATTTCACTCAATCTTTTTTTTCTATTTCATAAATTAAATTTGATTTCGTTTGATTAATTCGAAGTTCCTTAAATACTTCCGCCTTCTTTGAAATATCATGAACAGTTCCTGTAGGTTGAGCGCCTTTTTCAAGGAAATATAGAATAGCAGGAACATTTGAATAAGTTTGGTTCTTTATCGGATCGTAAAAACCCACTTTACGAAGATCTCTTCCTTCTCTTCGGGATCGAACATCAATTGCAACGATTCGATAGATGGCTCATTGGGATAGATATAGATAAACAATGCCCCCCCTAGAAACGTATAGGAGGTTTTCTCCTCGTACGGCTCGAGAAAGAATGATTCGAATTTATGTATTGTATATAGTGGCAAATGGATCCATAAAATCATCAATTAGATTAGGATTTGAGTCGTTTTTTTTTTGGAAGGAATAAAAAAAAAAAAGAAATCTCATTCGTACTCATAACTCAAGTTGGGTAATTCTCAAAGAGCTCGAAGGGAAATCCTTAGACATTTATTGAGCCGTCTCTAACCTCTTTTGTTTGTCTCGTCTAGAATCGATTTTCCTTTCTCATTCTGATCTAGTTATTGAGACAATTGAAAATGGCGTTTCCTTGTTCCGGTATCCTTTATCTTTGCTTTGAATCATTGGGTTTAGACATTACTTCGGTGATCCTTAATTGTTTCAAAATGGCAGCAACATACCTTTTGTTCTTTCTATTGAAGAATCATACAAATGGTTGATTCCCCTGTGATACACTTTTGATCGAAATAGTTTTACCAATTCCGACAAATTTTTCTTTTTTTGCTTTTTTATTTGAAACTTGTTCGAATTTGCGATTTCTATATCGAAGATATACTTACGAAGTTGTTCCAACTTATTGAATGGCACTAACCCTAGATCCTTCCCTCTGATAAATGAATCAAGAATTTATGCTCGAGCTCCATCATGTACTATTTACAACCCCCCCAAATGGGGTCCTGGTGGCACAGAACAAACTATGTCGAGCCAAGAGCATCTTCATTGATATATAAAAAAATGGTGGATGCAAGAATCCACAGCCGATCATGTCCTTCAAGTCGCACGTTGCTTTCTACCACATCGTTTCAAACGAAGTTTTACCATAACATTCCTCTAATTTGGACCGGTATGGAATTGATTCAATATGGAATCATGAATAGTCATTGGCTCCATCGGTGCATAGTAGTCCATACTTTATTTTTATATATGTATGAATAGGTATTTCTCTGGGGAAATCTCAGCAAAAAGCCAAATTAACCCATATTCTGTTAATTTATAAAAAACACGAAGAAATGAGTTGCTTAACACTTATTTACATCTACATCTTCAACATATTGTTATATTGTTCGGGACGATCAATCATGAAAGATCCAATTCCAATTCTTTCTCGAACAACTAAACTAAAGACGAGTCTTTAATTCGATTACCAATACTGGAACAAAATAAAATGAGTCATTAACCAAATAAGCTATTCTAATGACCCGGAAAAGTCGCAAGTGACTCGATAGAATAGATTCACCAATCTCACACTTCTTCGAATAGCGAGGATTTATAAGGTAAGGAATCATAAAAAATAAAATGGTTTCAAGAATTTCCTACTTCGACATCATTATCATTACTATAAATAAGTTTTCCTGTAAAGACTGAATTTCATTTGATCTCTAAATCAATCAAATCAACAAGTCGGCACAATCACAACGAGTAACTAAAAAGTTTAGCAGATATCTCATTGATTAAAGAGACGCGAATTCGATCAAATCCATGTTTCTTTTCCAATTGAATCATCAATGATTTCAATCAGATGGATGGGTCGAGAAAAAAATACAATTTAGTTGTTTTCATGGGGATGGATAGAAAAGAGCTCATGGAAGATAAGATTAAGGTCGCTATTCTTTCATCTGATTGAGAAAATCCAAATCGTAGGAGTATGACCTTTCCGTATCCATCAGATACACCGAACAATTGTCACCAGGGGTCATCGTGTATATTTAAGAGATCACAAATCTTTTTCACCGAAACCGAAATACCGGTGTCACTGAAATAGAACAATAAAACTACATATGGACATGGTTCATTTTCTACGGATTTTGCTTTATTTCAGGTTCAGAAATTTTTCCATTTCCATAAAGATAAACTAAAGTGAATGGAATCTATGAATCCCCCCCCATCGTTACATTGATTTCCAATTATTCATTGGAACCTGATGCAAAATAAAAGCAATTAAGTCCAAAGAAAATACATCTGTTCCGTATTGAACTTTATTGTTTGTTAATGAGATCCGGATGACACAGATATTGATTGAAATTGATACCTTCCTTTGCTAATTAACTCGTATCTACACGAATTCTATGGGGATCATGAATCATACTCAAAGCCAATCAAAAAAAGATCCTCTTATGGGATGCTATACCATCTTGTATAGGTACAAAGCCGAATGGGTCCAGATTAATTCGTTGTTTCTATTTTATTTTGCCCCACCCCAGTCTTAGGAGCTTTAATCCC